AACAGAATATATCATTTCTTGTTACGGAGCCCGCAAAGGAGTTGTAGATACTGCTGTACGAACATCGGATGCTGGATATCTTACACGTAGACTTGTTGAAGTAGTTCAACACATTGTTGTACGTAGAACAGACTGTGGGACCATCCAAGGAATTTCTGTAAGTCCTCGAAATGGGATGATGTCGGAAAGAATTTTTATCCAAACATTGATTGGCCGTGTATTAGCAGACGATATATATATAGGCTCACGATGCATTGCCGTTCGAAATCAAGATATTGGTATTGGACTTGTCAATCGATTCATAACATTTCAAACACAACCCATCTCGATCCGAACTCCCCTCACTTGTAAGAGTACGTTTTGGATCTGCCGATTATGTTATGGCCGGAGCCCTACTCATGGCGACCTCGTCGAATTGGGAGAAGCTGTAGGTATTATTGCGGGTCAATCTATTGGGGAACCCGGCACTCAACTAACATTAAGAACTTTTCATACCGGCGGAGTATTCACCGGAGGTACTGCAGAACATGTACGAGCCCCCTCTAATGGAAAAATCAAATTCAATGAGGATTTGGTTCACCCCACACGTACACGTCATGGGCATCCCGCTTTTCTATGTTATATAGATTTGGATGTAACTATTGAGAGCGAGGATATTATACATAACGTGACTATTCCACCAAAAAGTTTTCTTTTAGTTCAAAACGATCAATATGTCGAATCAGAACAAGTGATTGCTGAGATTCGCGCGGGAACATATACTTTGAATTTTAAAGAGAGGGTTCGAAAACATATTTATTCTGACTCAGAGGGAGAAATGCACTGGAGTACCTGTGTATATCATACACCCGAGTTTACGTATAGTAATGTACATCTCTTGTCCAAAACAAGTCATTTATGGATATTATCAGGAGGCTCGTACAGATCCAGTGGCGTATCTTTTTCAATCCATAAAGATCAAGATCAAATAAACCTTTATTTTCTTTCTTCCAAAGGAAAATCTATTTTGAGTTTTTCAGGAAATACAGTAAAGAATGATCAAGGTAAAGACAAATTCATTACTTCCAGTCTTTCTGGTAAAAAAGAAAGCAGTATTCCCTATTATTCAGAATTTAATCGAATCATAGCTAGGGGTCAGTGTAATCTCATATTTCTTTCTATTCTACACAAAAATTCTGATTTAGTTTTATTAGCAAAGAGGCGAAGAAATAGATTCATCATTCCATTCCAATGGATTCAAGAACCAGAGAACGAACAACTGCCCCGTTCCAGTATTTCGATTGAAATACCGATAAATGGTCTTTTTAGGAGAAATAGTATTCTTGCTTATTTTGATGATCCTCAATACAGAAGAAAGAGTTCGGGAATTATTAAATACGGGGCTATAGGCTTGCATTCAATCCTAAAAAAAGAGGATTTAATTGAGTATGGGGAAGTCAAAGAACTTAAGCCAAAATACCAAACGAAAGTAGACCGCTTTTTTTTCATTCCCGAAGAGGTGCATATTTTACCCGAATCTTCTACCATAATGGTACGAAACAATAGTATTATTGGAGTAGATACACGAATTGCTTTAAATACAAGAAGCCGAGTAGGCGGATTGGTACGCGTCGAGAAAAAAAAAAAACAGATTGAACTTAAAATCTTTTCTGGAGATATCCATTTTCCTGTAGAGATGGATAAGATATTCCGACACAGTGGCATCTTGATACCACGGGGAAGGGTACAAAAAAAATTTAAGGAATCAAAAAAATTGAAAAATTGGATCTATGTCCAATGGATCACACCTACCAAGAAAAAATATTTTGTTTTGTTTCGACCCGTAATCATATATGAAATAGCGGACGGTATAAATTTAGAAACACTTTTTCCCCAGGATTCGTTGCAGGAAAAGGAGAATCTAAAACTTAGATTTGTCAATTATATTCTTTATGGAAATCGCAAACCTATTGGGGGAATTTCCGGAACCTGTATTCAATTAGTTCGGACTTGTTTAGTGTTGACCTGGCACCAAGACAACAAAAATTCTTCTAACGAAGAAGCCCATGCTTCCTTTGTTGAAGTAAGTACAACTGGTTTGATTAGAGATTTCCTAAGAATAAACTTAGTGAAATCACATATTTCGTATATAAGAAAAAGAAAAGGTCCACTAGTGTCCGGATTGATCTCGGATAATAGGTCAGATCGTACCAATCCATTTTATTGCACGGAAAGGATTCAACAATTATTTAGACAAAATCAAGGAACTATTCATACGTTCTTGAATAGAAGTAAGGAATATCAATCTTTGATAATTTTGTCATCATCTAATTGTTTTCAAATGGGTACATTCGCCGATGTAAAACATTACAAGGGGAGAAAGGAATCAATTAATAAAAATACGCGAATTTCAATTATTAATTCGTTAGGACCTTTAGGAAGAGCCTGTCAAATTGCGAATTTTTATTATCGTGTAAAAACTCATAATCAGATCTCGTTAACTAAATATTTTCAACTTGACAATTTAAAAAAGATTAAAACTTTTCAAGTACTTAAATATTATTTAATGGACGAAATCGGTAGAATTTATAATTCCAATCCATGCAGTAACATCCTTTTGAATCCATTTAACTTGAATTGGCATTTTCCCCATCATAATTATTGCGAAAAAAAATCCACAATAATTACCCTTGGACTTTTTTTTTGCGAAAATGTATGTATAGCCAAACATGGACCACACCTAAAATCAGGTCAAGTTATAATTGGTCAAATTGACTCTGTTGTAATAAGATCGGCAAAGTCTTATTTGACCACTCCAGGAGCAACAGTTCATGGCAATTATGGAGAAATACTTTTCGAAGGAGATACATTAGTTACATTTATATATGAAAAATCGAGATCTGGTGATATAACGCAGGGTCTTCCAAAGGTAGAACAAGTGTTAGAAGTGCGTTCGATTGATTCAATATCAATGAACCTAGACAAGAGAGTTGAGGGTTGGAACGAGCGTATAACAAGAATTCTTGCAATTCCTTGGGGATTCTTGATTGGTGCTGAACTGACTATAGTGCAAAGTCGTATTTCTTTAGTTAATAAGATCCAAAAGGTTTATCGATCCCAGGGTGTGCAGATCCATAATAGACATATAGAAATTATTGTACGTCAAATAACATCAAAGGTCTTGGTTTCAGACGACGGAATGTCTAATGTTTTTTTACCCGGAGAACTAATTGGATTGTTGCGAGCGGAACGAACGGGGCGTGCTTTGGAAGAAGCGATTTATTACCGAGCTATATTATTGGGAATAACGAAAGCATCTCTAAATACTCAAAGTTTCATATCCGAAGCGAGTTTTCAAGAAACTGCTCGAGTTTTAGCAAAAGCCGCTCTCCGCGGTCGTATCGATTGGTTGAAAGGTCTGAAAGAGAATGTTGTTCTAGGGGGGATGATACCCGTCGGTACGGGATTCAAAGGATTAGTGCACCGTTCAAAGCAGCATAATAACATTCCTTTTGAAACCAAAAAGAAAAATTTATTTGAGTGTGAAATGAAAGATATTTTGTTCCACCACAGAGAATTGTTTGATTTTTGCATTTCAAAGAATGTACAGGATACATCAGAACACTCATTTCTAGGATTTAATGATTCCTAAGAGCGGATTCATCCGGTTTTTCTATTTGTGTTGCAGTCATTTGATTTGGTAAGAGTAATAAAAAAAATAACGAATCGAATAGAAAGAATAAAAAAAAAAAAATGAATGGCTTGGATCGTGTATCAACGGCCAATCGCCGTTAGAAGAGAAGGTTCCATGGGAACAATTTTTTGCTATTTTTATTTTAAGGTACTTCTTCTGTTTCTGTTTAAAGAAAAACAAAGAAGTGGGGGGAGAAATGACAAGAAGATATTGGAATATCAATTTGGAAGAAATGATGGAAGCAGGAGTTCATTTTGGTCATGGTACTAGGAAATGGAATCCTAGAATGGCACCTTATATCTCTGCAAAGCGTAAAGGTATACATATTATAAATCTTACTAGAACGGCTCGGTTTTTATCAGAAGCTTGTGATTTAGTCTTTGATGCAGCAAGTGGGGGAAAACAATTTTTAATTGTTGGTACCAAAAATAAAGCAGCTGATTCAGTAGCACGGGCTGCAATAAAGGCTCGGTGCCATTATGTTAATAAAAAATGGCTTGGTGGTATGTTAACAAATTGGTATACTACAGAAACGAGACTTCATAAGTTCCGGGACTTGAGAACAGAACAAAAGACAGGCAAACTCAACCATCTTCCGAAAAGAGATGCGGCTGTGTTGAAGAGACAACTATCTCACTTGCAAACATATCTGGGCGGGATTAAATATATGACGGGGTTACCCGATATTGTAATAATAGTTGATCAGCAAGAAGAATATACGGCCCTTCGAGAATGTATCACTTTGGGAATTCCAACGATTTGTTTAATCGATACAAACTGTGACCCGGATCTAGCAGATATTTCGATTCCAGCGAATGATGACGCTATAGCTTCAATTCGATTAATTCTTAACAAATTAGTATTTTCGATTTGTGAGGGGCGTTCTAGCTATATACGAAATTCTTGATTAATAATAATAAGAAGATTACGTGTAAATTCTTTTTGAAACTCTATAGAATAAATTTATTGAATCGGTTGCGATTCAATAATAGAACAAAAGAGATAAAAATAACTGAGACTATTAGGTGATTTGTTGATATTCAAAAAATACAATTGAAGTGGGCAAGTCGAAAAAGATATGGTTGAATCAAAATAATTCCTTTTTAAAGTTCTATTTCTTTCAGAGGGTAATATGAATGTTTTATTATGTTCCATCAACACACTAAAAGGCTTATACGATATATCCGGCGTGGAAGTAGGCCAACATTTCTATTGGCAAATAGGAGGTTTCCAAGTCCATGCTCAAGTACTTATTACTTCTTGGGTTGTAATTGCTATCTTACTAGGTTCAGCCATTCTAGCTGTTCGTAATCCCCAAAATATTCCTACTGATAGTCAGAATTTTTTTGAATATGTCCTTGAATTCATTCGAGACGTGAGTAAAACCCAGATTGGAGAAGAATATGGTTCATGGGTTCCATTTATTGGAACTATGTTTCTATTTATTTTTGTTTCGAATTGGTCGGGGGCTCTTTTACCTTGGAAAATCATACAGTTACCTCAGGGTGAGTTAGCCGCACCCACAAATGATATAAATACTACTGTTGCTTTAGCTTTACTGACATCAGTAGCCTATTTCTATGCGGGTCTTACCAAAAAGGGATTAGGTTATTTCGGTAAATACATTCAACCAACTCCAATCCTTTTACCCATTAACATCTTAGAAGATTTTACAAAACCCTTATCGCTTAGTTTTCGACTTTTCGGAAATATATTAGCTGATGAATTAGTAGTTGTTGTTCTTGTTTCTTTAGTACCTTTATTAGTTCCTATACCTGTCATGTTTCTTGGATTATTTACAAGTGGTATTCAAGCTCTTATTTTTGCAACTTTAGCTGCGGCTTATATAGGAGAATCCATGGAAGGTCATCATTGAATAGTTTTAGTTTGCGGCATAGTCCTTTTTAGCTTAGCTTAACTCAATGTATACGCGTATCAAGGTAATCCACTTAGGGGATATAAATATAGAAATATGGTATAAATTAAGGTATATACGATCTAGAGTAAGTAATAGTAAAAAAGATATTACGATATTAAATTACGGAGTTGTAGAATAAAGGAAAGAGATCTAAAAGATCTTTTTCCTAATCTAAGATATGAATGATATGAATAGTTAGTTTACGTTATGGGGGAAAGACATGTATATGTGATATTATATATTATATAAGTATATAAGTATATATGAACTAAAAGATATATCTGAACTAAAAGATATATCGAACTTTCTCTACTATAAATGTGAATTTATATAGGGTATAGGGATTCCAACCAAAGTCTTTCTTTTTCGTTTTCGTCTGTAATTTTGAATTTAATATTGAATTGGATGAATTTCAATCACGAAAAAGAATAAAGAATTCAAAGAATGATTCGGAAGAAAGGAAAAAAGAAAAAGAAATCGAAGACCAAAATTTGTACAGATTCACAAACTTGATAGGAACTAATAAAAAAAAGAGATATCGAGGGTTTTCCAATAATATTAGTATTTCAATTCTGGTTTCTTAGTTACTTGGTTACTTGGAATGGATAAATTTTATCCATGGAATAACTAAGTCATAATTCGTTGGTTGATTGTATCATTAACTATTTCTTTCTTTTTTTTTTTTTGGTGCGAGGAACTTATCATGAATCCACTGATTTCTGCCGCTTCCGTTATTGCTGCTGGATTGGCCGTTGGGCTTGCTTCTATTGGACCTGGCGTTGGTCAAGGTACTGCTGCGGGACAGGCTGTAGAAGGGATCGCGAGACAACCAGAGGCAGAGGGAAAAATACGAGGTACTTTATTGCTTAGTCTGGCTTTTATGGAAGCTTTAACAATTTATGGACTGGTTGTGGCATTAGCACTTTTATTTGCGAATCCCTTTGTTTAATCCTACAAACTCAAAATACATATAACATATAGTTTTAGTTTTTTATTTCTTTTGATTTGCTGCTCTTGCTTTTTTCGAATTATATTCAGATTTCCATTTCTTATTCGTTCGGACAACAGCCCTTGTAAAGGACTGATTGGGGGAGTAGGATTTGGCACACCAATTCGCTTTCTTCCTTTATTCTCGTATTTCAATGGAACTTTTTTAAAAAAGTATTGCAACAAAGGAGATATTTAGAAAATCATATAACATAAGACCCGTTGGAAATTTACAATTGAAAAAACAAAATACATTATAATTATATATATAAATCAATATTATTTTTTCCTATATTTTTTTATTTAGTAGTATTTATAAAAATAAATAATAGGAAAAATACTAGAATAAAAAAAAATCTAGATAATAAGTCTTATCTATAAGAATACGAAAGAGGAGATCATATGAAAAATGTAACCGATTCTTTCCTTTCCTTGGGTTATTGGCCATCCGCCGGAAGTTTCGGGTTTAATACCGATATTTTTGCAACAAATCCAATAAATCTCAGTGTAGTGCTTGGTGTATTGATTTTTTTTGGAAAGGGAGTGTGTGCGAGTTGTTTATTTCAAGAATCGGCTGGATCCGACCAACTGCACTTTATTTTTTGGTATAACTAGGAAAGAAAAGGTGCATTATTCCGCGAATTACTTCTGAATAAACTACGAAATCATATTTAAGAACCATAGCATTTCGTGAGTCATTGGTAAATCTACTTTGATTCTCTATCAACCAATAATGCGGGACCAGTAACAGGGTTAAAGCTAAAATAAAACGTTTGAAGTCCAGATATAAGCATGGTACTCTTTCTACTATTATCTTAATACATAAAAAGTTTGAAAACAAAGAGTTGGAGTTTTTTTTCGATATAAAACACTCATGTCCAGAAAAAACAGATTTGAACCTTTTATTTGATTGTAAAAAATT